AAGGAATAACCAGTTACACCAAAAGATGCAGTCAATACAGCCAAAATCACACCTGTAACCCAAGTCAATTCGCGAGGTTTTTTAAATCCACCTGTGAGATACACACGAAATACGTGTAGGATCATCATTAGCACCATCATACTTGCTGACCATCGATGAACTGATCGGATTAACCAACCAAAGTTGGCTTCAGTCATTATGTATTGAACAGAGGCAAAAGCCTCTGTAACGGTCGGACGATAGTAAAAAGTCATAGCAAAACCGGTAGCTACTTGTACTAAAAAACAAGTAAGTGTGATCCCTCCTAGACAATAAAATATGTTGACATGAGGAGGAACATATTTACTAGTTATATCATCTGCAATCGCCTGAATCTCGAGACGCTCCTCGAACCAATCATATACTTTATTGAGATAGGTAAACCAAAGAGACTCCCCCTCTGAGAACCGTATATGAGAATTTCATCTCGTACGGCTCAAGCAAAAACACCCAAATAGTGGTTGCAACGGATATGTAATAGAAAGTTTGAAACTTCTTAGCCACTTGATTCAATCGTCCCTGAAGATACGAAGCGAAGGAACCAAAATCCGGAATCTCTTCTTTGTGATGTGATGATAATGCCAAAATATCAAGTTGGCTCATTCGTCTTTATGTTGATCGTTACAGGCCTCTTGAATCTTCTCCTCCCCTATTTATTTTATTTTGGATTTGTTGTTTTTGTTTGTGCGTAATACGGATTTACTATATGTTTTGTTTACTATTGATAGGAATTCTCTTGTGGAGACCCTATGAATCGATTGAAACCTCAGATTCATACTAGAACCACGATGATTCAATAAAGCGCCCAAGCTAAGCCCAAAGGTTCTCTGAGTAAGAACCATTTGATCATCACTTATTCAATGAATGGATGGAATGACTAAAAATCCATAGAAACATTGGTCCTTCGGTCAAAATAAGCATAATTCTGAAGGAAGAAAAATCGTTCGATTTATGACTCGTTGTTTGAAAATTTGTTGGAGTCCGGTCGCGAGGTCTGAATAGTAGGTATGAATCATAGTTCAAATATTTATTGATCTATTCCATATATTCCGTGCTCCAGATACTAGAATGAATATCCGACGAGGTAGAACCATCTCTATCGAGATGACAGACCTATTCTCTGTACTATCAATAGGATCAATTATAACAAGTCACACACTCATATTCCGGAAATACCGAAACAACGGAATTCCACGGTCGAACTACCAGAATGGCCTAGAAATCCGAGTCCTAAGTGATTCATTTTGGATTGAAAAGCTAGGACTTCATGGTTCTTATGGGACCTAATTCATTGAAATTCCATCCAGTAAAACGGAAGAATTATAAATCTCCAAAATAATAGATAGGAATATCGCAAATAGAGCCATTGCGACACCCATGAAGGGGGTAGTTCCCCATCCAGGAGCCACTTTACCATATTCCGAATTCAATGGTTTCAATAAATCCCCTGTAATAGTTCGTCTTGGCCCAGATCTAGAACTACCCTCAACGGTTTGTGTAGCCATAAATCCTATTGCATTGGTTGAGATCTGTTGACTTTGTATACTATTTCGTTGTAAATAAACGATCTTATCGTAGCGTAGATCGATCGTGGTCTTGAAATTATCTAATAATGGAAACAGCAACCCTAGTCGCCATCTCCATATCTGGTTCACTTGTAAGCTTTACTGGGTACGCCTTATATACCGCTTTTGGGCAACCCTCTCAACAACTAAGAGATCCATTCGAGGAACACGGGGACTAGTTGAAATAATGAACCTCCCATATTGGGGGGCTCATTACTTCAATTGAGATAATGAAAAATCATTTCATCTTTTTAGTCGGAACCTTAGGCGGATCTCGAAAAAAGATAGCGAAAAAAATGATCCCTAAAGTCGAGACTAACAGGAATGTATAAACCAATGCTTCCATAGATTCGATCGTGGTTTACAATTATAGCTTCCACACCTATTCATTTGGGATCATTTCCCAGATAAAGAAAGGGCAAGAGTCAAAGAAAAGGCGATGATGAAAATCAAGATTTCTCCAATCCCTTATGTCAAATCAAAAAAAAATCAAATAGAGGCGAAAGATACCAGAGCAATGTTGTATCAGACTACTTGTCTCTTTGTAGTTGGATCTCCAAGTTTTTGGAATGCCCCAAATTCCACTTGAGCATCCAAATCTGGGTCAATACCAGCAAAAACATCTCTGAACAAGGTTCTAGCGCCATGCCAAATGTGTCCGAAAAAGAAGAGCAAAGCAAACGTAGCATGTCCAAAAGTGAACCAACCTCTTGGACTGCTACGAAAAACACCATCGGATTTCAAAGTAGCACGATCTAATTCAAAAATTTCACCCAATTGGGCACGTCTAGCATATTTTTTCACAGTAGCGGGATCACTATAACTGACTCCATTGAGTTCGCCACCATAGAACTCAACAGTTACACCTACCTGTTCGACACTATACTTTGATTCTGCCCTTCTAAAAGGAACATCGGCTCTCACAATTCCGTCTCCGTCTACCAAAACTACTGGAAATGTTTCAAAAAAAGTAGGCATACGACGTACAAAAAGCTCATGCCCTTCTTTATCTCTAAAGATGGGGTGTCCTAACCATCCAACAGCTATTCCATCCCCGTTATCCATTGAGCCTGCTCTGAATAATCCCCCTTTCGCCGGATTATTACCGATGTAATCATAAAAAGCTAATTTTTCGGGAATTTTAGACCAAGCTTCCGACAAACTCAGATTTTCGGCTAGCCCGGCACCAACCCTTCGATATATTTCTTGCTGGAAGTATCCCTGATCCCACTGATAACGAGTGGGACCAAATAATTCGATCGGGGTAGTTGCTGAACCATACCACATAGTTCCAGCAACAACGAAAGCTGCAAAAAAGACAGCAGCGATACTACTGGAAAGGACCGTTTCAATATTGCCCATACGTAATCCTTTGTATAGACGTTGGGGCGGGCGGACACTAAGATGGAATAGACCCGCTAATATGCCCAATGTCCCCGCTGCAATATGATGAGAGGCTATTCCTCCCGGAACAAAAGGATCAAAACCTTCCGCGCCCCACGCTGGATTTACAGATTGTACTTTTCCGGTTAGGCCATAAGGATCGGACACCCATATTCCAGGACCATACAAGCCTGTTACATGAAATGCGCCAAACCCAAAGCAAGCCACCCCTGAGAGAAATAAATGAATTCCAAAGATCTTGGGCAAATCCAAAGAGGGTTTTCCCGTACGTTCATCACAGAATATTTCTAGGTCCCAATACACCCAATGCCAGATAGCTGCTAAGAAGCACAAGCCAGAAAACACAATATGTGCCCCGGCCACACCTTCGTAACTCCAAATACCCGGATTCGTTATAGTTCCTCCTGTGATACTCCAACCACCCCATGAATTGTTTATTCCTAAACGAGTCATGAAAGGGATAACGAACATACCTTGTCTCCACATTGGATCAAGAACGGGGTCAGAGGGATCAAAAACTGCTAATTCGTATAAAGCCATCGAACCGGCCCAACCAGAAACTAGAGCTGTATGCATTATATGGACAGAAAGCAACCGACCGGGATCATTCAATACGACGGTATGAACACGATACCAAGGTAAACCCATGGAAATACCCCTTTATCAAAGAAAAAATAGACACTATGTAACTTTATCGCATTGGAAAAGACTATGCTATGGACCTCACCTTTTCAGTGGATTATCCCGAAGCAAGGGTTAATATTTATTTCGTTCCGTTGGTAATAATTGAACAATTCTGTTCGTAGGAACAAAGAGAAGCAGATCTATTCTATACCCAATAAGTACCAATACGCAATGGGGGCTGGTCCCATTTTTTGTGAGCGAATGCATAGATACTTGTTCATCATTCAAACGATCCATTCGTAAGAATTTTTCTTTATTCATTCTGTCTTCCTCCATGAACCTTCGAATCTATGGATAAAATACGATAAACGGCAATATTATGAAGACAATAAACCCGTTGTTACGTTTCCACATCAAAGTGAAGTATAGTACTTAACCTCTTTTTCTTTAATTTAATGCCCATTGGTGTTCCAAAAGTACCTTTTCGGAGTCCTGGAGAGGAAGATGCAGTTTGGGTTGACGTATAGTGCGACTTGTCAGACATATTGGGTCATATGGGATTTCCCCGTTCTCTCCCCCGATGGAGATATCCTCTCTTTCGCCCAAGAAAGATTGATTGAACCATCAATAATTCGGAGCGTGAAGTGCAATTAGATCAATTTATTGGGGGATCCATATTATCAATTAGAAGAATTTATGGTTGGCTTGGACCAATAAAATGAAGTATACAGGCTCCGTTCAGAAAATACCAAATTGGTAATCTATGTATGATTACCATTCGTATCATAAATGATTCCTTTATACCATATGAGTGATCTCATACTGCCAATCAATGGAGTAATATGATGAATACATCATATATTGGGCGGAAGACATGAAACGAATTGAAAAAAAAAAAAAGAAGTCGTAGCAAAAAGAAGTGGTACTGAGATTATTTGTCCTATATGTGCAAATAGAATTCGGGCAGATCTTTACCCGGAGTAGAGCATAAACCTAAAAGAATTGAAGAGGCCCATTCAGGAACAAGAAAATTACATCGTGATTTGGATCTCGATGAAACAATACATCAATGAGAGGTTAGTTCGATAAGTTCAGTGAATTCTAGGGAAGCAAGTCAAGTCAAAACTCATGTTTCTTGAAAAATGGAAGAAAAAGCCCCTTCGTTAGGAAAAACCCTGCTACGAAAAGAGAAAAGGGCTGGAATCGACACATTGATTCTTTTTTTGTTTCGCAATTTTTATTTTTTGAACCGTATGCATCCAAAGGTGCGTGTACGGTTCCTAAAGGATACAACTTTGTCCTAATCAACCGACTTTATCGAGAAAGATTACTTTTTTTAGGCCAAGAGGTTGATAGCGAGATCTCGAATCAACTTGTTGGTCTCATGGTATATCTCAGCATAGAGGATGATACCAGGGATCTTTATTTGTTTATAAACTCTCCCGGCGGATGGGTAATACCAGGAATATCTATTTATGATACTATGCAATTTGTGCCACCAGATGTGCATACAATATGCATGGGATTAGCCGCTTCAATGGGATCTTTCATCCTGGTCGGAGGAGAAATTACCAAACGTCTAGCATTCCCTCACGCTTGGCGCCAATGAGTTTTTTATTTGAGAGAAAAAGAAGACTATGCCTTCGCCATATGGAATATAAATAATAAGTAATAATAGCATGGCACTTCGAGTTCGATATGAGCAAACCATTCTCGTTTTTTCATAACATGAGATTATGTATCGAGATAGTAGTATGAAACAAAGGTTATTTCCGATTTGATCTTATGTATCGGGGTTCCATTTCAGCGTCACAAACCTTTTTGCTTCCACACCAGAAGTCTCTTTCCGATATTTATGTTATGAAAGAGTATGAAAAAAAAAAAAAGATTCTTTTTTCCTTATTTGATCAGATCAAAAAGAAACTTTGGGATTGCTGAATCTCAGACGAGATAAATATAGAAAGCAACGGAACCATCATAGTATTTTTTGACTCCTACGAAAGGAAGGATGGTAAATGGATCATTCAACGATCTGGGTCTGATGGATTCTATTTGTCTCTTTCTTTGATGGAAGGGAAAAAGAAATTCCATTGCAGAGCCGTATGCAATGCACAAAAGATGCCTGTACGGTTGTTCAATTCTATCTTTTTCTTCTTGTTTGTTATTCTTTATACCTTCCTTTCGCCCGATCATGCGAGATAGAGGAATCGTTTATTATGTTATATCATCAGGGTTATGATCCACCAACCTGCTAGTTCTTTTTATGAGGCACCCACAGGAGAATTTATCCTGGAAGCGGAAGAACTACTGAAACTCCGCGAAATCCTCACAAGGGTTTATGTACAAAGAACGGGCAATCCTTTATGGGTTGTATCCGAAGACATGGAAAGAGATGTTTTTATGTCAGCAGCAGAAGCCCAAGCTCATGGCATTGTTGATCTTGTAGCGGTCGAAAATACCGGGGATTTCGCATAAATCCGTGATTCCATTTCGAATCATAATTCGAATGAACCGTGATTTGATCTTTTATCTTCTTACCCGGGTAAAACAAAATAGTAAATGGAAGTAATTCATAATCATCCGGTTAGGATCGATCTAAACCAGCCCATTCTGTATACGATTCAGCATGCCAACTATTAAACAACTTATTAGAAACACAAGACAGCCAATCAGAAATGTCACGAAATCCCCAGCTCTTCGAGGATGTCCTCAGCGTCGAGGAACATGTACTAGGGTGTATGTGCGACTCGTTCAGATCATGAGCTAGAACAAATGAGACAATTTTTCCAGTCTCAATGACCAGTGCCAATGAATGGGATAGAATGGAAGAACTCCATTCACTATCTAAAAATAAAGATCTATCATATACCTCTATTGTGTATGGAATTTATGGTTTCCATTGGTGCAAATCCAATCACCTCGATTTGAGATGAAAAGCAATTCTCCATTGGTAGCAAATGGTTATCCATTAAGCGGGGGAAATGGTATTTAAGAAGCAGAAATATTATGCTCCTACTCTTGCAAGAACGGACTAACAGGGTCAGCTACCTAGCCAACCTTCATAATTAAATGCCGTCACTGTATGAATAGATCTCATTGTGAAAAGACCTATTACTGGATAATTCATGGGTAGAGCCAAAGAGTGTGAACTGTACAAGTTACCAATAACATTGATTAAATGAGGGAAGGGGCTCCGGTGTATAGAGAGGGCCTCACCGTTTAAGAAGTAACCATAGAAACGATGGAAGCCACTATTTATTTATTTATCCATTTACATTTACTACCTATTTATTTTATACCTATTTTATACCAAATATCGGTAAAATTTCTTATTTTGAGGTGAAATAAATGCCTGGAAGAAATAAAAAATCGTGGTTGGGAAGGTCATAGTAGCAAAAGCCATTGGAATTTTTATTTTATACATCGGAAGAATCCGTTTTGTTATTAATAAATCAGGAGAGGGGAAAAGAATGACTGAAAGAAAAGAAATCGATTAGTTATTCATCAAAGTTTAATTTGATTCAATGACCAGAGTTAGACGAGGATATATAGCTCGGAGACGTCGAACAAAAATTCGTTTATTTGCATCAACCTTTCGAGGGGCCCATTCAAGACTTACTCGAACTACTACTCAACAGAAAATGAGAGCTTTGGTGTCCACTCATCGGGATAGAGGCAGGCGAAAGAGAGATTTTCGTCGTTTGTGGATCACTCGGATAAATGCAGTAACTCGTGAGAATAGGGTATCCTATAGTTATAGTCGATTAATACATGATCTGTACAAGAGGCAGTTGCTTCTTAATCGTAAAATACCTGCACAAATAGCTATATCAAATAGGAATTGTCTTTACATGATTTCCAATGAGATCATCAAATAAGGAGATTGGAAGGAATTCACCGGAATGATTTAAACGGAGTTCCCCGGAGAATGACCTCCGGGAAGGTAGAGTAGAAATTAATATGATAAGATAAGTAGTAGGAATGAACGAACACGTTTCAAAAAAAAACAGATTTCTTCTTCTCCCATTCTTTTTTTTATTCTATTACGACGCAACAATCAAATCTCTCGGCTTTTTCGAACAAAACATCAATCAATCTGATTTTGAATTCCAATTAGAGTTGTTTTGATTCAATTGAGGAGTAGGCCTATTTATTTCTGGTTCTAGGACCAGTAGTTCTAGGGATCGACTCGGTTTTCTCAAATTGTTTCTCATTATTAAGAAAAGGTAACGAAGATAAAATACGAGCTTGTTTTATAGCAATAGTAATTAATCGTTGTTGTTTCAAGGTCAATCTATTCACTCGTCTAGATAATATTTTTCCCTGTTCACTAATAAATTGACTAATTAAACTCATGTTTCTATAATCAATTCGATCCCCCGATCCAATTGGGGGCAAACGCCTACGAAAAGATCGCTTGGATTTACGAAAGAGTCGCTTGGATTTATCCATGGTTTATTCCTTATCTCTAAAATCCCATTTCTTCATTCATTTCGGATCCGACCGAAATAGGACTTGATTTGTTTATATATATATAATTTCTTCCTGTTCCTTGGAAGGATGGTACACGTGTTCCGTTCGATCTATTTCTTTATCTCCCCATGAATCGTATGCTTGTAACAATAAGGACAGAATTTTCTCAATTCCAATCGACTAGGTGTATTGTGTCGATTCTTTTGAGTAATATATCTGGAAGTGCCTCGCGATTCTTTATTGAAATCATTTCGGACACAACTGGTACATTGCAAAATAACTATTCCTCTGACATCTTTACCCTTGGCCATGAACCTCCTTTGGATTCACTCAATTCTTCTATTTTCGATCCGAACCGAAGAAGAAGAAAGGAACGAAAAATAAATAGAAAATAGGTTGCTAACTCGAAATCCAATTATGAAAGATTTCGTTGCAATCAATAAAGTAATAAAATCATAAGTAATACAATTATTTCTAACTATTCATTATTCCTAATCCCAGCATTTCATTTACTATCTTATATGATCTCGAACAGCCTGCCCTAGACCCCCATTTCTATTTCTGTTCTACCTCTATTAATTCTATCCTGAACCCGAGTTTGACTGAGGTTCAATCCACTTTTATTCTTTCTCTTTCCTTCCTATCCTAAAGAACTGAAAAAAAAAAGGGGGGGGGGTTGGTCACAGAGAATTTATTGTATCTCTAATCTTCTTCATTCATCCATTCCCATATCAGTAACTAGAATGAAAAAAAGGGGAATACCAACGCATCTGGGAATAAACGATTGATCTCTATCAATAGACCTGCTAAAGACCCAAACCATAGAGTAGTTAGCACAGGTGCCACGGAGAGATATGTTTTTATATCTCGCATTGAAAATCCTCCTTCTTTATTGGAATACATATATGATCAGATGCATATGTAGTTAAAGATCACTTGTATTTGTACGCGGAATCCCTAACTAAAATGGATATGTACAATGATCCGGTAGATGAGATCCACTTGTACCTAAAACAGAAAAAGATGACCCCCTCTTCCTGAGCATTACCGATAAATATTAATTCTTTTATACGTTAGGTTTCATATGTAAATAATTCTTTTATTATATGAGATATGAGACCAAAAAGAAGAAATGGCAAGAGAAATTGTATATAGATAGAGGAAATAACGATGTGGAAAACAAGACAGGGATTCTCTACAATGACACTGTACAACAATTAAAAGGGATGTAGCGCAGCTTGGTAGCGCGTTTGTTTTGGGTACAAAATGTCACGGGTTCAAATCCTGTCATCCCTACCTATTATTTTTCCTATGGCCAGTAACGAGGGGTCAATTGAGATCGATGAAAATTGGACATAATCTTTTATTTTATGATACTATATGCAATGCATGCAAAATGTATTGGGGGTACAAAAAGAATCCTTTTCTTGACAGTCGTATCTGCTGTCATAAGAAAGCGCTCTTAGTTCAGTTCGGTAGAACGTGGGTCTCCAAAACCCGATGTCGTAGGTTCAAATCCTACAGAGCGTGATTCTGTTCTTTTAATGTCGAATCACAATAAAACAACTTCACTAACTTGAACTGCAACCTGAATTTGACCCCCTGCAGATTAAGGAGGAGGTCAATCAAAAAAAAAAGATGTTACTCAATCAAAGGTCCAACTGATCACCGCGTCTGTATTGTAAATATGCAGTTACGAATAATCCAGCCAAAGTAATAGGAATTAGACCTAAGACGATTCCAAATAGAAAAACTTCAATCATTTCAATTTATTTGAAAGAGGAGAAAAAGAGAGGTAATATCTATCCCTAAATATTAATCCCAATCTCTCATGAATCTCAATGACCAAGAATTGGCAATTGGCGCGGAAGGAACTATAGAATACCTGGAATCTC